ATCTCAGCATTCAATGTGTATTCCTGAATAATCTCATTTTTCAATTATTCAACCATTTCATTTTACCAAGTTCAATGTTAGCCAGATTAGTAAACATTTATATGTTTCGATGCAACAACAAGATGTTATTTGTAACAAGTAGTTTTGTTGGTTGGTTAATTGGTCACATTTTATTCATGAAATGGGTTGGGTTGGTATTAGTTTGGATACAGCAAAATCATTCTATTAGATCTAATGTACTTATTCGATCTAATAAGTATCTGGTGTCAGAATTAAAAAATTCTATGGCTCGAATCTTTAGTATTCTCTTATTTATTACCTGTGTCTACTATTTAGGCCGAATGCCGTCACCCATTTTTACTAAGAAACTGAAAGAAACCTCAGAAACGAAAGAAAGTGAGGACGAAACAGATGTAGAAATAGAAAAAAAGTCCGAAACGAAGGAGACTAAACAGGAAGAAGAGGGATTCACCGAAGAAGATCCTTCTCCTTCCCTTTTTTCGGAAGAAAAGGAGGATCCGGATCCGGACAAAATTGATGAAACGGAAAAGATCCGAGTGAATGGAAAGGACAAAACAAAGGATGAATTCCACTTGCACTTAAAAGAAGCATACTATAAAAATAGCCCAACTTCTTATTCTGGCAATCAAGATATTTCGAAGTTAGAAATACTTAAAGAAGAAAAGAAAAACCTATTCTGGTTTGAAAAACCCCTTCTTTCTCTTCTTTTCGACTATAAACGTTGGAATCGTCCAACGCGATATATAAAAAACAATCGATTTGAAAATGCGGTAAGAAATGAAATGTCACAATATTTTTTTTATACATGTCAAAACGATGGAAAAAAAATAATTTCTTTTACATATCCACCCAGTTTATCAATTTTCTGGGAAATGATACAAAGAAAGATTTCTTTGTCTACAACAGAAAAATTATTATACGATGAACTATACAATTATTGGATTTATACCAATGAACAAAAAAAAAACAGCTTAAGCAATGAATTTGCTAATAGAATTGCAGTTCTAGACAAAGGACTTTTTTATATAGATGGACTCGATAAAAAAACTCAATTATGCAATGAGAAAACTAAAAAGGAATATTTGCCAAAAATAAATGATCCTTTCTTAAATGGACCCTATCGTGGAATAATAAAATTTTCACCCTCTATTATAAATGAAACTGTAGTCCAAAATTGGATAGATGGAATTTTTATAAATAAGATTCATAGTATTCTTCGTAATGATTATAATTACCACGAATTTGAACAGAAAAAAGATACATTAAAAAAAAAATCAATATCAAAAGAAATTAGGCATTTCATGCCTTTAATGAGTCCGTTTTCTGGGGAATCAACATTCAATCGGAAAGGAATTAATTTACTTCTAGAAGAAGAACAAATTAGTTCAGAAGATCAAGAAAAATTTTTAAAATTTTTAGTTGATGCAATCATAGGACTAAAAATAAATAATAAAATAATAAAAATTGGAATAACAGAAATTAGTAAACAAGTTCCATGCTGGTCATACAAATTAATCGATGATTTAGAACAGGAAGAACAAAAAAATGAGGACGACGTACCAACGGATCATCAAATTCGCTCAAGAAAAGCTAAACGTGTCGTTATTTTTGATGCTAACGAACATAATATCGATATTGATAACATCAATCCCAATACGTCTGATCAAATAGAAGAAGTAGCTTTGTTACGTTATTCACAACAATCTGATTTTCGTCGAGACATAATAAAAGGTTCCATGCGGGTTCAAAGACGTAAAATAGTTATTTGGGAATTATTTCAAGCAAATATACATTCACCCCTTTTTTTAGACAGAATAGAAAACTTCTCATTATTTTATTTTAATATTTCAACATTAATTAAACGGATTTTTAAAAATTATATAGAAAAAAATAGAGAATTTAAAAGTTCTGATTATTATACCGAAGAAAAAAAAAAGAAAGAAGAGCAACAAAGAAAAAATGAATACAAAGAAGAAAAAAGCAAAGAAAAAACACGAATAGAAATAGCTGAAGCCTGGGATACCATTCCATTTGCTCAAGTAATAAGAAGTTTGATGTTAGTAACCCAATCAATTTTTCGAAAATATATTCGATTACCTGTACTCATAATAGCAAAAAATATAGGTCGTCTATTCTTACTCCAACGCCCTGAGTGGTCTGAGGATTTCGAAGAGTGGAAGAAAGAAATACATGTTAAATGTACCTATAATGGTGTTCAGTTATCAGAAACAGAATTTCCTAAAAACTGGTTAAAAGATGGTATTCAGATAAAGATATTATTTCCTTTTTGCCTAAAACCTTGGCATAGATCGATGCTAAGACCTTCTTATCAATATAAAATGAAAAAACAAAATCAAACAGATAATTTTTGTTTTTTAACAGTTTGGGGAATGGAAACTGAACTTCCCTTCGGTTCCTCCCGAAAACGACCCCATTTTTTTCAACCTATTTTTACCGAACTGGACAAAAAAAATTTAAAATTTACAAAGAAATGGGTTCAAGTTTTAAAATTTTTCAAAGCAAAACTAGAATTTTTTCTAACTGTTCCAAATGAAATTTTTATTAAAAGCCTTCTACTTTTTCAAAAAAAAAAATTTTTAAGGGTAAGTCCAATTCGAGTATTTAGATTGAGAGACGAATACATTGAAATAAAAAAAGAAAAAGATTCGGCAATCAATAATAATATAGTTCATGAATCGTCCATTCAAGACGGATTCATGAATCAGACAAGTTATTCAGATTCAGTATCAGAACAAAAAAAAAAGGATCTGGCTAATAGAACAAGGACAATAAAAAATAAAATTGAAAAATTTTCAAAAGAAAAAATTTTTAAAACTCTAAAATTAATTCATCAGCCTAACAAAACACATTGTGGTACTAAAAATTTTGAATCACCCCAAAATCTTGGTCAGATATTAAAAAGAAAAAATACTCGATTAATTCGTAAATCAAATTATTTTAAAAAATTTTTTAGGGAAAGGTTATTCGTAGATCTATTTCTATATATTATTAATATTCCCCGAATTAATATAGAATTTTGTCTTGAATCAACAAAGAATTTTAGTGAAAAACGCCTTGACAATAATGAAAAAATTAAAGAAAGGGTTGAGAAAACAAATAAAAAAACAATTCAATTCATAAAATCACTTTTATATTTTGTTAGTCATATTAATAAGAATTCAAAGATTATTTCTGATTTATCTTTTTTGTCACATTTGTCACAAGCATATGTATTTTATAAATTATCACAAGCCGAAGTTATCAACTTATACTTATATAAGTTTAAGTTAAGGTCTATCTTTCAATATCGCGGAACGTTTTTATTTCTAAAAAATGAAATAAAAAATTCTTTTGTAACACAAGTAATAACTTCTTCTAAGTTAAAGCCTAAAAAACTTCAAAATTATGGACGGACTCAATGGAAAAACTGGTTAAAATTAAAAAGCAATTATCAATATAATTTATCTCAGCTAAAATGGTCGCAATTAGGACTACAAAAATGGCGCAATCGAGTCACTGAATATTGTGAGGTTGAAAAGAAAAATTTACAAAAAAACAAAAAGAATTCAGATAAAAAAGACCAATTACTTAATGCTAAAAATATAAAAAATTCCGAAAACTATTTATTGCTCGATCAAAAAGACAATTTAAAAAAAAACGAGAAATATAATATTTTAGCATATAATTTCATTTTTTATGAAGATAAGAAGGATTCATATAGTTATGGCGAACCATTACAAGTAAATAAAAACCAAGAATTATTTTATACTTATAATTATTACATATCTACAAACAAATTAATTGATATGTGGTGGAGTATCCCTATTACTAATTATTTAGGAATAAATATTATTCCGGATATAGAGAAAAATACAAATAGAAAATATTTTGATTGGAAAATTATCCATTTTTGTCTTAGAAAAAAAATGGACATTGAGGCTTGGATCAATATTAGTAGCAGGAGTATTGAAAATACTAAGACTGAAACGAAAAATTATAAAATTATTGATAAAATTGAAAAGAAAGATCTTTTTTACCGCACAATTTATCAAGAAATAAAAAAATACCATAAAAAGAAAATATCTTTTGATTGGATGGGAATGAATGAAGAATTACTAAGTCATCCTATATCGAATCTGGAATTTTTGCTCTTCCCAAAATTTTTATTGCTTTATAATGCATATAAAATGAAACCGTGGATTATACCAATAAATTCAATTTTTTCAAATTTTAATGGAATTTATAATTTTAGCGAAAAGAAAAACATTAATAGAACGAAAAAAACAAATCCTTTTACAACATTTAGAATATTAAATGAAATAAAATTTATGGAATTAGAGAATAGGAATCAAGGCGAAAACGAAGTCATAAGTCAAAGAGATTCCGGATCCGATGTTCAAAAAAATTCTGGGTTTGTTATCTCAAAGCACCAAAAAGATATTCAAGAAAATTATATAGGATCGGATATTAAAGGTCTTAGGAAAAAAAAACAAAACAAGAGTAGTACAGAAACAGACCTCGATTTCTTCCTTAAAAGATATTTGCTTTTTCAATTGAGATGGAAGGGTTCTTTGAATAAAAAATTGATCAATAATATCAAAGTCTACTGTCTCCTGCTTAGATTGAAAAATCCCAGAGAAATTGCAATATCCTCGATTGAAAGAAGAGAAATGAGTCTGAATATAATGCTGATTCAGCAAGATTTAACTATTCCACAATTGATAAAAAGGGGGATATTTAGTATTGAACCCATTCGTCTGTCTGTAAAGGGCAACGGACAATTTATTTTGTACCAAACCATAGGTATTTCATTGATTCATAAAAGTAAACACCAAAAAAATAAAAAAAGAAACATCGACAGTATTGATAAGAAGAATCCAGATGAATGGATTCCAAAGTATAAATTTGATTTACTTGTTCCTGAAACGATTTTATCACCTAGGCGTCGTAGAAAATGGAGAATTCTAATGTGTTTGAATTCAAGTAATAATAATGGTATGTATAGGAATGCAGTATCTTATAACAGGAATCATATACAAAACTGTAGTCAATTTTTTGATGAAAACAAAGATCTTAGGCACGAAAACAATACAGTTATAGTTATAAAGTATAAAGTCTTTCTTTGGCCTAATTATCGACTAGAAGATTTAGCCTGTATGAATCGTTATTGGTTTGATACTAATAACGGCAGTCGTTTTAGTCTATTAAGAATACGTATGTATCCACGATTTAAAATGCATTTATGATAATTTTATATATTCACTATTATCTACTAGATAAATAGATGCCTACGCGTCTTGGCTTCAATTCTGATATACGATAATAATTTGATGACGTATCAATTCAATTAGATTTATAAAGGAATCAACATAATTGTTTTTAATAAAAAATAAGAAAATGTGTATACCAGTTTAAAAAGCTGGCATTATTATTACTGATTGATAAAATTTCATTACTGATTGATAAAATTTCATATTTAGGAGTAAGGAAGGTTAAGAATTTATGAATAAAAATGCATTTATATCCTCGATTTCACATGAAAAAAAAGAGGAAAACAAGGGATCCGTTGAATTTCAAGTTTTCTGTTTTACCACTAAGATACGAAGACTTACTTTACATTTGGAATTACATAAAAAAGATTATTCATCTCAGAGAGGTCTACGAAAAATTCTAGGAAAACGTCAACGCCTACTTGTTTATTTATCAAAGAAAAATAGAGTACGTTATAAAGAATTAATCGGTGAATTGAACATTAGAGAGCTAAAAACCCGTTAATTTTAAGAGTTGTTTTGAATTATTTGATTTATTATATCTTGAATTTTGATGAACTTTTTTCAATCCATGTCAAAATGAATTCCGGAAAGAATAATTGGGACAAAACCTATGACTGTACCAACTACAAGAAAAGACCTCATGATAGTTAATATGGGCCCTCACCACCCATCAATGCATGGCGTTCTACGACTTATTGTTACTTTAGACGGCGAAGATGTTATTGACTGTGAACCTATATTGGGTTATTTACACAGAGGGATGGAGAAAATTGCTGAAAACCGAACAATTATACAGTATCTTCCTTATGTAACACGTTGGGATTATTTAGCTACTATGTTCACAGAAGCAATAACGGTAAATGGACCCGAGCAATTGGGCAATATTCAAGTACCTAAAAGAGCTAGCTATATCAGAGTTATTATGTTGGAGTTAAGTCGTATAGCTTCTCATTTGTTATGGCTCGGCCCTTTTATGGCAGATATTGGGGCGCAAACCCCCTTTTTCTATATTTTCAGAGAAAGAGAATTAGTATATGATTTATTTGAAGCTGCCACCGGTATGAGAATGATGCATAATTTTTTTCGTATTGGCGGAATAGCTGCCGATCTACCTTATGGGTGGATAGATAAATGTTTAGACTTTTGTGATTATTTTTTAACGGGACTTGCTGAATACCAGCAACTGATTACGCGAAATCCTATTTTTTTAGAACGAGTTGAAGGAGTTGGCTTTATTTCCGAAGAAGAGGCAATAAACTGGGGCTTATCAGGACCAATGCTACGATCTTCCGGAATACAATGGGATATTCGTAAAGTTGATCATTATGAGTGTTATGATGAATTTGATTGGGACGTCCAATGGCAAAAAGAAGGGGATTCATTAGCTCGGTATTTAGTACGAATAGGTGAAATGGCAGAATCCATCAAAATTATTCAACAAGCTCTAGAAGGAATTCCGGGGGGTCCCTATGAGAATTTAGAAATTCGACGCTTTGATAGGATAAAATATCCTGAATGGAATGATTTTGACTATCGATTCATTAGTAAAAAACCGTCTCCTACTTTTGAATTGTCTAAACAAGAACTTTATGTAAGAGTCGAAGCCCCAAAGGGGGAGTTGGGGATTTTTTTGATAGGGGATCAGAGTGTTTTTCCTTGGAGATGGAAAATTCGCCCACCCGGTTTTATCAATTTGCAAATTCTTCCTCAGTTAGTTAAAAAAATGAAATTGGCTGATATTATGACAATATTAGGTAGCATAGATATCATTATGGGAGAAGTTGATCGTTGAAATGATAATTGATACAACAAAAATACAAAATATCAACTCTTTTTACAGATTGGAATCCTTAAAAGAGATTTATGGAACTATATGGATACTTTTCCCTATTTTTATTCTTGTATTGGGAATCACAATAGGCGTACTAGTAACTGTATGGTTAGAAAGAGAAATATCCGCGGGTATCCAACAACGTATTGGACCTGAATATGCGGGTCCTTTGGGAATTCTTCAAGCTTTAGCAGACGGAACAAAACTTATTTTTAAAGAAAACCTTCTTCCATCTAGAGGGGATACACGTTTATTTAGTATCGGACCTTCTATAGCCGTCATATCAATTCTACTAAGTTATTCAGTAATTCCTTTTGGGTATCATCTTGTTCTAGCGGATCTCGGTATTGGTGTTTTTTTATGGATCGCTATTTCAAGTATTGCTCCGATTGGACTTCTTATGTCAGGATATGGATCAAATAATAAATATTCCTTTTTAGGTGGTCTACGGGCTGCTGCTCAATCAATTAGTTATGAAATACCATTAACTCTATGTGTGTTATCAATATCTCTACGTGTGATTCGTTAAGACATACGTCTTTTTAGGCTTCTAAGAAAAAATGTTGAATTTCTATGCAACGTATTAAATGGATCTCCTAATTTTTTATTCACTTATTTTTTTCACTTCTAGGGTGGATAAATTAAACCAGATAGTTAGATGAGTGCAAAAAAAACAGCTTATAAATTTGCCGTAAAAAAAATCTCATTTCCTATGTACAGGGGCTAAGCGAAAATAAACATAAGCAGACAAGACTGTTTATCCCCAAGATAAATTAAAAATTATAACTTGAAGCGGGTTGAAAAATTTTTTATGGAGTTTTTACTATAAATAAAAAAAACCATATTATGATATAGATTGAGTAAAAAGAAGTGGATGATTAGGAACACCAAAGTACACAAAGGATTCGTAATAGAGATTATCTAAATTATTCTAAGTTTACATAAACGAAATACTAATTGAGGCTTTAAATTGGTAGAAATTATCAAGCAGTACTCCCAAAAATTCCGATCCAGAGTATGCTCCTATCCACCCATTAAGTAAATAACTATCAGGAACGAAGTAATCCTTTAACTTTTTTAAGCCTAAATAAAAGAAAAAAAAATAATACAAGAAATAAAAAAATAGACGAAAAATTTTTAACAAACAAACTATTTTTTTAGATATACATTCCATATTCATGGAAATGTCATTTTTGTTATGGCATAAATCATGAATGAATGTTTAAATCTTTTTAAAAAATAAGGTTAATTTTTTATTTTTATTCATATTAAAAGAGTATCTTATTCAAGAATTAAGTTATTACTCAAAAAGTATTGCGTCAGTCAAAGGATGAGATCTATTCTGAAGCACTTTTCTATTATCGCAGACAGAATTCCATTGGTTTAATTCCGGAGCTTTCGGTTTATTTTTACTTTATCTATCCTACAATGATATCCGTAAAGAATATCGAATCAATTCTTAGATTTATTTATGGCTCTCGAGGAGCCGTATGAGGTGAAAATCTCATGTACGGTTCTGTAATAGCGATGACAAGAGTGATCTTATCGTCGACTATGATTATCTAACAGTTCAAGTACAGTTGACATAGTTGAGGCGCAGTCAAAATATGGTATTTTAGGGTGGAATTTGTGGCGGCAACCTATAGGATTTATTGTTTTTATAATTTCTTCTCTAGCAGAATGCGAGAGATTACCTTTTGATTTACCAGAAGCCGAAGAAGAATTAGTAGCAGGTTATCAAACCGAATATTCAGGTATTAAATTTGGTTTATTTTATGTTGCTTCCTATCTAAATCTACTAATCTCCTCATTATTTGTAACAGTTCTTTACTTGGGTGGTTGGGATTTTTCTATTCCAAATATATTCATTCCTGAGTTTTTTGAAATACATAAAACGGAAGGAGTCTTTGGAACGACATTTAGTATTTTTATTACATTAATGAAAACGTTTTTGTTCTTGTTCATTCCTATCGCAACAAGATGGACTTTACCTAGACTGAGAATGGACCAATTATTAAATCTTGGATGGAAATTTCTTTTACCTATTTCTTTAGGTAATCTATTATTAACAACTTCTTCCCAACTTCTTTCATTATAAAAAAAACGATAATATTTGATACTCACTAGAATTATTATTTGTCTGAAACAAGAGAAAGAAACAAAATCTTATTTTTTATTTTTATATTTACTATATGTTCCCTATGGTAACCGGGTTCATCAATTATGGTCAACAAACAGTACGAGCGGCAAGGTATATAGGTCAAGGTTTTATGATTACCCTATCTCATGCCAATCGTTTACCTGTAACTATTCAATATCCTTATGAAAAATTGATAACCTCAGAGCGGTTTCGTGGTCGAATACACTTTGAGTTTGATAAATGTATTGCTTGTGAAGTATGTGTTCGTGTATGTCCGATAGATTTACCTGTTGTTGATTGGAAATTAGAAAAAGATATTCGAAAAAAACGATTGCTTAATTACAGCATTGATTTCGGAATCTGTATATTTTGTGGTAATTGTGTTGAGTATTGTCCAACAAATTGTTTATCAATGACTGAAGAATATGAGCTTTCTACTTATGATCGTCATGAATTAAATTATAATCAAATTGCTCTGGGTCGTTTACCAATACCAATAACTGATGATTACACAATTCGAACTATTTTGAATTCACCTCAAACAAAATAAAAATCTAGGGATTAAAAAAACTTCCTAATTATTAAATAACTCAATTTTTAACGCTCCTTTATTTTATTTTAAAATACTAAATTAAATATAAATAGTGATAGTGAATTTAAATTCAAAAAGTTTTTTTTCTTGGTCAATAATTAAAAAATCTAATGAGTCGCTATTCTATTGATTGGTGAAAATAAAAATGTGTATTAAAAATATGGTTACTGTAATAGTTTTAAATAGTTGTTATTTTGAACTACTTTAATTAGTTACAAAAAAAAAACAGAAAAAAATGCAATGGGTCAAAAAATTTTACTCATAAAAAGTCGTACACATTAGGATTTAACAATTAGTAAAGGCACTAATCTTTATTCCTGTTCAATTTAATAAGATCATGAAACATTCTGATTTTTTATCTCTTATTTTTTATATAATGGATTTACCTGGACCAATACATGATTTTCTTTTAGTCTTTCTGGGAACAGGTCTTATATTAGGGGGTCTAGGAGTAGTATTATTTAACAATACAATTTTTTCTGCCTTTTCGTTGGGGTTGGTTCTTGTTTGTATATCTTTATTTTATATTCTCGCCAATTCGCAGTTTGTAGCTTCTGCACAACTCCTTATTTATGTGGGAGCTATAAATGTTTTAATAATATTTGCTGTAATGTTCATGAATGGGCCAGAATATGACACAAATTTACGTCTGTGGACTGTTGGGGATAACATTACTTCGTTGATTTGTACAAGTCTTTTTTTTTCATTAATTATTATTACTCTAAATACCTCATGGTATGGTATTATTTGGACTACAAAATCAAACCAGATTCTAGAACAAGATTTTATAACTACTAGTCAACAAATCGGAATTCATTTATCAACAGATTTTTTTCTTCCCTTTGAACTCATTTCAATAATTCTTTTAGTTGCTTTAATAGGCGCAATTGCTATCGCGCGTCAATAATTAATTTTTAAAATTAGCAATAAAAAAGAGTATTTTATCATATCCATCATATCCATTTACATTAAATTCTATTCGGATTCGTTTATAAACTTTTAGTTTGATTTCTTATTACCAACATCTTTTTTTGCTTTTAATTTTGTCAATTTTATTTGAACTTATGGTATTCTAGTCAATCAAATGGGTTTAATTGTTGTTCAGATTGAAATGCATTAAATCTAAATTTATATTGATAAGGAGTTGATCAATGATGCTCGAACATGTACTTGTTTTGAGTGCTTATTTATTTTCTATCGGAATCTATGGATTAGTCACGAGTCGAAATTTAGTTCGGGCTCTGATGTGTCTTGAACTTATATTGAATGCAGTTAATCTAAATTTTGTAACATTTTCTGATTTTTTTGATAGCCGCCAATTAAAAGGAAATATTTTCTCAATTTTTGTTATAGCTATTGCAGCCGCTGAAGCAGCAATTGGGCTTGCTATTGTTTCTTCAATTTATCGTAACAGAAAATCAACTCGTATCAATCAATCGAATTTATTGAATAAATAGTCTTTTTTTTTATTCTCTATATTATTTATTCTAAATATTATTATTATATTCTATATAAATATAAATTTTAATTTGAAGTTCCATTTAAATTCGAACTTTAAGGTAAAAAATAAATTTCAAATGTAAGAAGTCAAAGTATTTTGGACCCGTTTTATATTTATTTTTTAGTAAGTCGCTAATCCAAGCCAGAAGTAAATAGCTTCAAAAAATTCTGGTAAATCATCGATTCGTCTAGTATTTTAATATGTACTTCATTTACTTTACTATAACTAGATCGAAAATTAAACTTAATGAAATTAAAAAAATTAAAGATCCTATGTCACATTCAGTAAAGATTTATGATACATGTATAGGGTGTACTCAATGTGTTCGAGCTTGCCCCACAGATGTATTAGAAATGATACCTTGGGACGGATGTAAGGCTAAACAAATAGCTTCCGCCCCAAGAACTGAGGACTGTGTTGGTTGTAAGAGATGCGAATCTGCTTGTCCAACAGATTTCTTAAGTGTTCGCGTTTATTTATGGCATGAAACAACGCGGAGTATGGGTCTAGCTTATTGATACGTCCCAGAAAATTGCATTTGAATCCATTTATTCAATTTGGATTTTTTACTGAAAAAAACCCGCACCCGAAAAGAAATTTCTTTTCGGGTGCGGGTTTTTTTGGCCCAAGTGTATCTTGTCTTTACCACGAATTCTTTTCCTTGGTTAACAACAATTGTCGTTTTACCCATATTTGCAGGTTCTTTAATGTTAATTCTCCCTCATAGAGGAAATAAGGCAACTCGGTGGTATACAATAGGCATATCTACTATAGAGCTACTTCTAACAACCTATGCGTTTTGTTATCATTTCCAACCGGACGACCCATTAATCCAATTGGCCGAAGATTATAAATGGATAAACTTTTTTGATTTCCACTGGAAATTAGGAATAGATGGACTTTCGATAGGACCCGTTTTACTGACGGGATTCATCACTACTTTAGCTACTTTAGCGGCTTTTCCAGTTACTCTGGATTCCCGATTATTCCACTTTCTGATGTTAGCAATGTACAGTGGTCAAATGGGCTCATTTTCATCCCGAGATCTTTTACTTTTTTTCATAATGTGGGAATTAGAATTAATTCCTGTTTATCTACTTTTATCCATGTGGGGAGGAAAGAAACGTCTCTATTCAGCTACTAAATTTATTTTGTATACGGCCGGGGGTTCCATTTTTCTATTAATGGGAGTTTTGGGTGTTGGTTTATATGGTTCTATTGAACCTACCTTAAATTGGGAAACATTAGTTAATCAATCGTATCCCCTGGCATTAGAAATAATATTCTATATTGGATTTTTTATTGCTTTTGCTGTAAAATTACCAATTATACCTTTACATACATGGTTACCAGATACCCATGGGGAAGCTCATTACAGTACTTGTATGCTTCTAGCGGGAATCTTATTAAAAATGGGAGCGTATGGGTTGGTTCGGATCAATATGGAATTATTACCTCATGCTCATTCGATATTTTCGCCTTGGTTGATAATAATAGGCACAGTGCAAATAATCTATGCAGCTTTAACATCTCCTGGACAACGCAATTTAAAAAAAAGAATAGCCTATTCCTCTGTATCTCACATGGGTTTTATAATTATAGGAATTAGTTCTATAACTGAAACGGGACTTAACGGAGCCATTTTACAAATAATTTCTCATGGATTTATTGGTGCTGCACTTTTTTTCTTAGCGGGAACTAGTTACGATCGAACACGTCTTGTTTATCTCGACGAAATGGGCGGAATAGCTATTCCAATGCCAAAAATTTTTACACTATTCAGTAGTTTTTCCATGGCATCCCTTGCATTACCGGGCATGAGTGGTTTCATTGCCGAATTAATAGTCTTTTTTGGAATAATTACAAGCCAAAAATTACTTTTAATGCCAAAGATACTAATTTCTTTTGGAATGGCAATTGGAATGATATTAACTCCTATTTATTCATTATCTATGTTACGTCAAATGTTTTATGGATATAAGTTATTTAATATTACAAACTCTTATTTTTTTGATTCTGGTCCACGAGAATTTTTTGTTTCGACTTCTATCTTTCTACCTGTACTAGGTGTTGGCGTTTACCCGGATTTCGTTCTTTCATTATCCGCTGAGAAGGTTGAAGCTATTTTATCAAACTTTTTTCTAGATAAGTTTCATTTAATGAAATGAAAAAGTAGTCGTCTTTCTCTTTCTATTTGTATATTTGTAATAAGAACGACTGAATTGGAATTATAATTCGGGTATTTTAGACATTTGTGAGAACCATCTTAATGGTTCTCACCTGTTTATAAGTTGATAAGAAACACCTTGGCCTATGTTTGTATTCGTAAAATCTTTTCTTCAATTAAATTTAATTTAGAATGAACCATAACTATGTAGCCCTATTCCTAAGAGATTGACTCCAAAATAGCATATCCAAATTATAAGAAAGCCTATAAAAGCTACAATTGCAGAATTTGCACCCTGAAAATTTTTATTTGTTCTAATATGTAAATAAATTGCAAATACAGTCCAAGTAATAAATGCCCAAGTTTCCTTTGGGTCCCAATTCCAATATGAGCCCCACGCCTCATTTGCCCATACTGCTCCTGAAAGAATACCTATGGTTAAAAGGATAAATCCTAAACTAATAACACGATAACTCCAATGATCCAGTTGGTCAATCAATTGAGATCTATAATAATTTTTAACAGAAAAGGCTGAAACGCTTTCTAAAATATTGTCTTTTTCGTTCATGTGTGGAATTTCACTAAATAAAAGGGACTCGTTTAATAAATGTTTTCTTTTATCAAAAAGGGTTATTATAGCTTTTTGAAATAGAATGATTAGAAGTGCTACTGATAACAATGATCCGCATAAAAGAGCGGCATAACCTAGTACCATCATACTTACGTGCATCATTAACCAATGGGATTGAAGAGCGGGTACTAATATTGAAGATTGGTGCATTTCCGTTAAAAGGCCTGAAGTAGCAAACCCTTGGGTAAAAATAGCACTTGGTGCAGTTATTGCACTTAAATTATTTTTTTTGTTTTTAAAATATGGAATCATATGAATAATGTAAAAACTCCAGGAAAGGAAGATTAATGATTCATATAGATCACTTAATGGGAAATGTTTCCAATAAACCCAACGCGTAATTAAATATCCCGTTAGGGATAAAAAAGTAACTATCATGCCTTTTTCTAATGAATTATATAGTCGTACTTTTTCATTGACTACTAAAGTTATCAAATGGAGTGTAATTACAACGGAAACCGTTGAAAACGAAATATGAGTCAAAATACGTTCTAAAGTCGAAAATATCATATAAAACTCTATCTATACATATATAAAAAAGAAATACTTCAATTAAAAATTATCAAATGAAAAATATGAAAGAAATTTTATTTCTCATTATTATTCATTATGGTCTAGAGAACTGTTGAATTCTTTTGATAATTTTTAAGATACCATGCCGCTACTCGGACTCGAACCGAGATGCTCTCGCACTGCTTCCTAAGAGCAACGTGTCTACCAATTTCACCATAGCGGCTTGTTTGAAATCATAATAGTCTTTTTTTATTCAATCGTCGAGAGTAATTTTTTTTTATTGTATAAAACAAAAATTTGACAAATAAAAGATAATTAGAAAATCTAAAAATGCTTTTAATTTAAGTAAATTTTAAAGTACTACTTTGATTTGACAATCGACTCTCGTGTCGTTTAGATTTGGAACTTTTGTAAATAAAATATTCTGTCTCTCACTCCGGGGTAGACAACAAAAAAGCTTTTTCTCGTTTTCTTTTCATTTATTAATCATTTTTGATCTGATTTCTAAATTAGTAAATAACAAATGAATATGAATCCCCAAAAATCTAATGTTTTAGATCACATTTGAAATACGACATCGAACTCCTTTTTCTTAACTTTATATATCCAAAAAAATGAATTAAACATATAGAATAGCAAAGGAAATTTTCTTTGTATATAGGTTATTTTATATTTGAACAAAACAATTTTATATTGAACTGAACATGTCATATAAGAAAAGTTGTTCGTTTTTTATGTTAAAATTTATAAAAACTTTGATAATTTTGTTGTGACAAAACATAAAGGGTTGATGGGGAAAAACTCCCCATCTTAGAAATTTAAAAATAAACTAAAAAAACGATGATGATTATATTTTTTTTAAAAAAGGACCCTTTTTTGGTTGACATAAGAGCTCTTCTTCTACATATCATAAGAAAAAGTCACACGTTTTTATAATTTTATAAATATTAATTAAAAATTTAATAAATACAAAATAGTCATAATTTAGGATGTTAATTTGTTCTGTTAAGATCTTTTTTTTGAATCAGGTCCATTCTGATTATTCCAAGTTTTGAGTACTTTTTTTTAGTACAAAAAAACTTTTTGAATTCCCAGTATAAAGAGATTTTGCTAACGAAAAAGCTTTTAACGCCGCCCAATACCCCTTCTTTTTCCAAAAATTTTTACGAATACACTTTTTGGAAATAGAAGTGCGTTTTTTTGGAACTGCCATTTCAAATTTAATTTATTCTTCATTGTTATAGTTGGATGTGAAAGACATCTATTGTTTAAAAAAATCTTTGTTTCTTATTCATTATCTCTTATTCATTATCTATGTATTTATATTCTAGGCGATAACCAAATTTTTTATGGAAAAACAAAATTATAAATTTTGTATTAAATAATAATATGGGCGATTAGTAGAAACAAACTTTTTTATGATCCAGAGACTATTCATAAAAAAATGCATATGAAATTCAAAATTATTATTAATTAATGACTAAAAATGTCACTTCTCTAGTTTATTTTTGTTGTATTTTAATTGAATTTATATGTACATAATAAACCACGCCGACAAATTTTAAAACACACTACTTACTTATTACTTAATCTTAATTTAAAAACTTGACTTTAGTTTTTTGAAAACATATCGACTTTTTATATATTTTTTTGGACTGGAAAATAATCCAAAATTTTTGTGTACAACGGGTTAATAATTCCGAATTCCGAACTTATTTTAGAATAAACTAATTTTTTTGTATCATTAGAGCTTTAGTAACTAATTTTTATAGTCTATAGACGGATTAGAAATGCTTTAAATATAAAGGAAAATTTTTTTATCTTCTTTTTTATATATTAAAATTTACTTATTTATTAACAAATTTTATATTTGACCAATAAGAATTTCTTTATTTGAATATTAAAAAAATTAAACATCTATGTATATTAGTATATTAATTTTATGTATATTAATTTAGTGTTATTATATATCGTGATTTTTAATGGATTTCTTTCAAAAGATGACTATTAAAAAAAAATTAAATTCGAAATAAAAATTTTATATTATGGAACATATATACCAATATGCATGGATCATACCCTTCATTCCACTACCAGTTCCTTTCTTAATAGGAGTGGGACTTCTCCTTTTTCCAACAGCAATAAAAAGTATTCGACGGATGTGGGCTTTTTCTAGTATTTCTTTGTTAACTATAGCTATGATTTTTTCGATGACGCTGGCGATTCAACAAATAAATAGTAATTCCATTTATCAATATGTATGGTCTTGGACTATTAATAATGATTTTTCTTTTGAATTTGGCTATTTGCTCGATCCACTTACTTCTATTATGTTAGTCTTAATAACTACTGTTGCAATTTTGGTTCTTATTTATAGCGATAATTATATGTGTCATGATCAGGGATATTTAAGATTTTTTGCTTATATGAGTTTTTTCAATACTTCCATGTTAGGATTAGTTACTAGTTCAAATTTAATACAAATTTATATTTGTTGGGAATTAGTTGGAATGTGTTCGTATCTATTAATAGGTTTTTGGTTTACACGCCCCATTGCCGCGAATGCTTGTCAAAAAGCGTTTGTGACTAATCGTGTAGGAGATTTTGGCTTATTATTAGGAATTTTGGGTCTTTATTGGGTAACAGGCAGTTTCGATTTTCGTGATTTGTTTGAAATATTTACTAACTTAATTAAAACTCATGAAGTTAATATTTTATTTTGTATTTTATGTACTTTATTCTTATTTTCTGGTGCAGTTGCAAAATCTGCCCAATTTCCTCTTCATGTATGGTTACCCGATGCTATGGAGGGGCCTACTCCGATTTCAGCTCTCATACATGCTGCGACCATGGTCGCAGCTGGGATTTTTCTAGTTGCTCGCCTTTTTCCTCTTTTCATAGTTATACCTTATATAATGTATGTAATCGCTTTTATAGGTATAATAACTTTATTTTTAGGAGCTACCTTAGCTCTTGCTCAAAAAGATATTAAGAGAAGTTTAGCTTATTCTACAATGTCTCAATTGGGTTATATGATGTTAGCCCTAGGTATGGGTTCTTATCGAGCTGCTTTATTTCATTTGATTACTCATGCTTATTCAAAAGCTTTATTGTTTTTAGGATCCGGATCCCTTATTCATTCAATGGAAACGCTTGTTGGATATTCTCCAGATAAAAATCAGAATATGGTTCTTATGGGAGGATTAACAAAACATGTTCCAATTACAAAAACTGCTTTTTTAATAGGTACGCTTTCTCTTTGTGGTATTCCGCCTCTTGCTTGTTTTTGGTCCAAAGATGAAATTCTTAATGATAGTTGGTTGTATTCGCCAATTTTTGCAATAATAGCTTATTTCACAGCCGGATTAACCGCTTTTTATATGTTTCGAATCTATTTTCTTACGTTTGACGGGCATTTAAACCTTTATTGTAAAAATTATAGTGGAAAAAAAAACATTTCCCTCTATTCAATGTCTCTGTGGGGTAAAGACGGATTGAAAAAAATTAATCAAAATTTATCTTTAGTTACCTTATTAACAAGGAATGCTAATCGAGCAGAGGCTTCAGTTTTTAGGAAAAAAACATATAAAATTTACATAAAATTTTTAAAAATGATGCGATCTTTTATTACTATTACTTTTACTGAAAATAAAAAAATTTCTTCATATCCTCCTGAATCGGACAATACTATGCTATTTCCTCTCATTGTATTGATTGTGTTTACTTTTTTCATTGAATTAATTGGAATTCCGTTTAATCAAGAAGGAATAGGATTGGATATATTAACTAAATGGTTAACTCCACCCGTAAATCCTTTACATTCACCTTCGAATAATTCTGTTGATTGGTATGAATTTGCAATAAATGCAACTTTATCAGTTAGTATAGCTTGTTGGGGAATATTTATAGCTTTTTTTTTATATAAACCTATTTATTCATCGTTAAAAAATTATTATTTAATAAATTCATTTGATAAAAGAGGTCCAAAGAGACCTTTTTGGGATAATATAATAATTTTTTTTTATAATTGGTCTTCTAACCGTGGTTATATTGATGATTTTTATACAATATATTTTATTAAGGGTGTAAGAGGGTTGGCCGAGTTAGTTTCTTTTATTGATAGACGAATAATTGATGGAATTCTGAATGGATTTGGTATTACAAGTTTTTTTGTAGCCGAAAGTATTAAATATATAGGAGGGGGTCGCATATCCTCATATCTTTTTTTGTATTTATTTTATGTATGCATTTTTTTATTATTTTATTATTTATTTTTAGTCCTATGATTGCATCAACTAAAAATTTTAAAAATTTTTCTTGATCTTCTGAACTAATTTGTTCTTCTTCTAGAAGTAAATTAATTCCTTTCCGATTGAATGTTGATTCCCCAGAAAACGGACTCATTAAAGGCATGAAATGCCTAATTTCTTTTGATATTGATTTTTTTTTTAATGTATCTTTTTTCTGTTCAAATTCGTGGTAATTATAATCATTACGAAGAATACTATGAATCTTATTTATAAAAATTCCATCTATCCAATTTTGGACTACAGTTTCATTTATAATAGAGGGTGAAAATTTTATTATTCCACGATAGGGTCCATTTAAGAAAGGATCATTTATTTTTGGCAAATATTCCTTTTTAGTTTTCTCATTGCATAATTGAGTTTTTTTATCGAGTCCATCTATATAAAAAAGTCCTTTGTCTAGAACTGCAATTCTATTAGCAAATTCATTGCTTAAGCTGTTTTTTTTTTGTTCATTGGTATAAATCCAATAATTGTATAGTTCATCGTATAATAATTTTTCTGTTGTAGACAAAGAAATCTTTCTTTGTATCATTTCCCAGAAAATTGATAAACTGGGTGGATATGTAAAAGAAATTATTTTTTTTCCATCGTTTTGACATGTATAAAAAAAATATTGTGACATTTCATTTCTTACCGCATTTTCAAATCGATTGTTTTTTATATATCGCGTTGGACGATTCCAACGTTTATAGTCGAAAAGAAGAGAAAGAAGGGGTTTTTCAAACCAGAATAGGTTTTTCTTTTCTTCTTTAAGTATTTCTAACTTCGAAATATCTTGATTGCCAGAATAAGAAGTTGGGCTATTTTTATAGTATGCTTCTTTTAAGTGCAAGTGGAATTCATCCTTTGTTTTGTCCTTTCCATTCACTCGGATCTTTTCCGTTTCATCAATTTTGTCCGGATCCGGATCCTCCTTTTCTTCCGAAAAAAGGGAAGGAGAAGGATCTTCTTCGGTGAATCCCTCTTCTTCCTGTTTAGTCTCCTTCGTTTCGGACTTTTTTTCTATTTCTACATCTGTTTC